GCTAGTGTAGCTTAATTAAAGCATAACACTGAAGATGTTAAGATGGGCCCTAGAAAGCCCCACGGGCACAAAGGTTTGGTCCTGGCCTTTCCAACAACTCTAGCTTAACTTACACATGCAAGTATCCGCACCCCTGTGAGAATGCCCCACAGTTCCCCGACCGGGAACAAGGAGCCGGTATCAGGCACACTCCCATTAGCCCATGACACCTTGCTCAGCCACACCCTCAAGGGAATTCAGCAGTGATAAACATTAAGCCATAAGTGAAAACTTGACTTAGTCAAAGCTAAGAGGGCCGGTAAAACTCGTGCCAGCCACCGCGGTTATACGAGAGGCCCGAGTTGTTAGACTTCGGCGTAAAGCGTGGTTAAGACTCCTAAACACTAAAGCCAAACACCTTTCCCACTGTTATACGTTCACGAAGGTAGGAAGCCCAATCACGAAAGTAGCTTTACAACATCTGAACCCACGAAAGCTAGGGTACAAACTGGGATTAGATACCCCACTATGCCTAGCCGTAAACATAGACAGTTCATATACCTAACTGTCCGCCCGGGAACTACGAGCATTAGCTTAAAACCCAAAGGACTTGGCGGTGCTTTAAACCCCCCTAGAGGAGCCTGTTCTAGAACCGATAATCCCCGTTCAACCTCACCCTTCCTTGTTCTTTCCGCCTATATACCACCGTCGTCAGTTTACCCTGTGAAGGTACAACAGTAAGCACAATCGGCACAGCCCAAAACGCCAGGTCGAGGTGTAGCGTATGGAAGGGGAAGAAATGGGCTACATTCCTTATCATTAAGGCATACGGATGATATGTTGAAACACATAACTGAAGGAGGATTTAGCAGTAAGCAGGAAGTAGAGTGTCCCGCTGAAACCGGCTCTGAAGCGCGCACACACCGCCCGTCACTCTCCCCGAGCTAAGATTTGTCATTTAACTAAAACCTTATAACTGTAAAGGGGAGGCAAGTCGTAACATGGTAAGTGTACCGGAAGGTGCACTTGGAATAAACATACCAGAGTATAGCTAAGATAGAAAAGCATCTCCCTTACACTGAGAAGTCATCCGTGCAAATCGGATTACCCTGACGCTGAAAAGCTAGCCCACACCCCCCAAAAACAACAAATCACTATTTATAACCCCAAACAGATTAACCCATCAGTTAACAAATCATTTTTCCCCCTTAGTATAGGCGATAGAAAAGGGACCCTGGAGCCACAGAAAAAGTACCGCAAGGGAAAGCTGAAAGAGAAATGAAACAACCCAGTCAAGCATAAAAAAGCAGAGATTTTAACTCGTACCTTTTGCATCATGAATTAGCTAGAAAACCCCAAGCAAAGAGCACTTTAGTTTGTTTCCCCGAAACTAAGTGAGCTACTCCAAGACAGCCTAGTAATAGGGCGAACCCGTCTCTGTGGCAAAAGAGTGGGAAGAGCTTCGAGTAGTGGTGACAGACCTATCGAACTTAGTTATAGCTGGTTGCCTGAGAACTGGATAGAAGTTCAGCCTCCTGGCTTCTCCCCTCACATCTAATCTTAGCCTTTAGACACCTATAAAGAAACCAGGAGAGTTAATCAAAGGGGGTACAGCCCCTTTAATACAAGACACAACTTTAACCAGGAGGGAAAAGATCATAATAAAAACAAGGAACAATGTCTTGGTGGGCCTAAAAGCAGCCATCCCAGCAGAAAGCGTTAAAGCTCAGGCATTCTACTTCACCCCCTATCCCGATAACCTAATCTCAACCCCCTAATCTTATCAGGCCATTCCATGAAAACATGGAAGAGATTATGCTAGTATGAGTAATAAGAGAGCCCCTAGACTCTCTCCCCGCACAAGTGTACATCGAAATGGACAACCCACCGAATATTAACGGCCCCAAACAAAGAGGGTAATGGACAACAAATCAAACAACCAGAAAACCATCCAATAAATCCACCGTTAACCCCACACTGGAGTGCATCCCAAGGAAAGACTAAAAGAAAGAGAAGGAACTCGGCAAACACACTTGGCCTCGCCTGTTTACCAAAAACATCGCCTCTTGCAAAACTAACAAATAAGAGGTCCCGCCTGCCCTGTGACTATATGTTTAACGGCCGCGGTATTTTGACCGTGCAAAGGTAGCGCAATCACTTGTCTTTTAAATGGAGACCCGTATGAATGGCATAACGAGGGCTTAACTGTCTCCTCTTTCAAGTCAATGAAATTGATCTCCCCGTGCAGAAGCGGGGATAAGCACATAAGACGAGAAGACCCTGTGGAGCTTTAGGCACTAAAGCAGAATATGTTAAGTACCCCAGCTTAATGACTAAAACAACTTACACCCTGCCCTAATGCCTTCGGTTGGGGCGACCGCGGGGAAATAAAAAACCCCCATGCAGAATGGGAGAACATCTCCTACAACTAAGAGCTCCCGCTCTAATTAACAGAACCTCTGACTATACAAGATCCGGCAATGCCGATCAACGGACCAAGTTACCCCAGGGATAACAGCGCAATCCCCTTTTAGAGCCCATATCGACAAGGGGGTTTACGACCTCGATGTTGGATCAGGACATCCTAATGGTGCAGCCGCTATTAAGGGTTCGTTTGTTCAACGATTAAAGTCCTACGTGATCTGAGTTCAGACCGGAGTAATCCAGGTCAGTTTCTATCTATGAAATGATCTTTTCTAGTACGAAAGGACCGAAAAGAAGAAGCCCATGCTTTAAGTACGCTTCCTCCTCACCTAATGATTACAACTCAAATAGGCAAAGGGACATGCCCCCTCTTGCCTGAGATAATGGCATGTGGAGGTGGCAGAGCATGGACAAATTGCAAAAGATTTAAGCTCTTTGTACAGAGGTTCAAATCCTCTCCTCTACTATGGCCCCGATACTAATTACCCACATCGTTAACCCATTAGCCTTTATTGTCCCTGTCCTTTTGGCCGTTGCTTTCCTGACTTTACTTGAACGAAAAGTACTAGGATATATGCAACTCCGAAAGGGCCCTAACATTGTTGGACCCTACGGACTTCTCCAACCTATTGCTGACGGTATCAAACTCTTCATCAAAGAACCCATCCGACCCCTGACCTCCTCACCATTTCTCTTCTTACTCACACCAATCATGGCCCTTACACTAGCCCTCACCCTATGAGCACCCATACCTATACCGCACCCAGTAATTGACCTAAACTTAGGGGTATTATTTATTCTCGCACTATCAAGTCTCGCAGTATATTCTATTTTAGGATCAGGCTGAGCCTCAAATTCAAAATACGCTCTCATCGGGGCTCTACGAGCCGTAGCCCAAACAATCTCGTATGAAGTAAGCCTAGGGCTTATCCTCCTTAATGCAATTATCTTTACAGGGGGCTTTACACTACAAACCTTTAGCGTCGCTCAAGAAAGCATATGACTGATCCTCCCAGCTTGACCCTTAGCGGCCATATGGTATATTTCTACGTTGGCAGAGACTAACCGAGCTCCCTTTGACCTGACAGAGGGGGAATCCGAATTAGTCTCTGGCTTCAATGTAGAATATGCCGGAGGGCCCTTTGCACTGTTCTTCCTAGCAGAATACTCTAATATTCTCCTCATGAACACCCTTTCTGCCACTCTCTTTTTAGGGGCCACATACCTACCATCTATTCCAGCATTAACCACAACTAGCCTCATGATTAAAGCAACCCTCCTCTCAGTTGTATTCTTGTGAGTTCGAGCCTCCTACCCACGGTTTCGATATGACCAACTTATACACCTGATTTGAAAAAGCTTTCTTCCACTGACCCTAGCCTTGGTTATTTGGCACCTCTCGGTGCCCATTGCCTTTGCGGGATTACCCCCTCAAATATAGGCAGGAGTTGTGCCTGAAGTATAAGGGCCACTTTGATAGAGTGAACCATGAGGGTTAGATCCCCTCCAGCTCCTTAGAAAGAAGGGACTCGAACCCTACCTGGGGAGATCAAAACTCCCAGTGCTTCCACTACACCACTTCCTAGTAGTATCAGCTAATTTAAGCTTTCGGGCCCATACCCCGAACATGTTGGTTAAAGTCCTTCTCCTACTAATGACCGCTATCACATTTTCCACTTTATTATTCGCGCTCGGTATCGGCACTACCCTTACGTTTGTAAGCTCGCACTGGCTCCTGGCCTGAATGGGCCTAGAAATCAGCACCCTGGCTATTTTACCACTAATAGCCCGGCACCATCACCCCCGAGCTGTTGAAGCAACTACCAAGTATTTCCTTATCCAAGCGACTGCAGCCGCAGTACTATTATTTGCAAGCACCACCAACGCTTGAATTTCAGGACACTGGGATATCCAACAAACAGATCACCCCCTCCCCCTTACTCTACTCACTTTAGCCCTAGCCCTCAAAATTGGGCTAGCACCACTTCACTCTTGACAACCTGAAGTCCTCCAGGGGCTGGAAATGAATACAGGCGTTATTTTAGCCACCTGACAAAAACTAGCACCCTTCGCTATTTTTACTCAAATCCAAACCCCTAACTCCCTCCTCCTCATCACCCTAGGCATTGCCTCAATCTTTATTGGGGGCTGAGGGGGCCTGAATCAAACCCAACTACGAAAAGTACTCGCCTACTCTTCAATTGCACACCTAGGTTGAATAATCCTAGTACTTCAATACTCCCGCCCCTTAGCCTTACTTGCCCTACTACTCTACATCATCGTTACTTATGCCACCTTTACTATATTTTCTATTCAAACCGTCACTTCCATAAAAGCACTATTCGCTCTAGGGTCAAAAAACCCTATCCTTACTACCCTCCTCCCCCTCCTCCTTTTATCCCTCGCCAGCCTACCCCCACTAACTGGCTTCTTAGCAAAACTATTAATCCTTAAAGAACTTGCCAAACAAGGTTTAGCCCCAACAGCAGCATTAGCCATCATGGGCACGCTCCTCAGCGCATTCTTTTACGTACGACTCTCCATTGCAACAACGCTAACCCTCGCCCCCAACACTACAACTGCAACAGCCCCCTGACGACTTTCATCTTCCCGTCTTACCATGCCACTCTCCATCAGCTCAATGTTCGCAATTGCTCTCTTACCTCTCACCCCCACCCTGCTTGCAGTACTGACATACTAATGCAATCTACAAATCCTCTGTCCTAAAGTGATTTAGGTTAGCCACCCAGACCAAGAGCCTTCAAAGCTCTCAGCGGAGGTGAAAACCCTCCAATCGCTGTAAGACTTGCGGGATATTACCCCACATCTCCTGCATGCAAAACAGACACTTTAATTAAGCTAAAGCCTTCACTAGATAGGCAGGCCTCGATCCTGCAAGCTCTTAGTTAACAGCTAAGCGCCCAAACCAGCGAGCATCCATCTAGCTTTCCCCCGCCCAGGAAAACACCCTCAAGGCGGGGGAAAGCCCCGGCAGACGATTAGTCTGCTTCTTCAGATTTGCAATCTGATATGTTAATACACCTCGAGGCTTGGCAAGAAGAGGACTCAAACCTCTGTACATGGGGCTACAATCCACCGCTTAAAACTCAGCCATCTTACCTGTGGCAACTACACGTTGACTTTTTTCAACCAATCATAAAGACATCGGCACCCTCTATTTACTATTTGGTGCTTGAGCTGGGATGGTGGGAACCGCTTTAAGCCTACTTATTCGAGCAGAATTAAATCAACCAGGCAGCCTCTTAGGGGATGACCAAATTTATAATGTGATCGTTACAGCACATGCATTCGTAATAATTTTCTTTATAGTGATACCAGCTATAATTGGAGGATTCGGAAACTGGCTGATCCCTCTAATAATTGGGGCTCCAGACATAGCATTCCCCCGAATGAACAACATGAGCTTTTGACTGCTCCCTCCTTCTCTCCTTCTTCTTCTCGCCTCCGCGGGAGTAGAAGCTGGGGCCGGGACTGGGTGAACAGTTTACCCACCTCTGGCGGGCAATTTAGCCCATGCAGGAGCATCCGTAGATTTAACTATTTTTTCTCTTCATTTAGCAGGGGTCTCCTCAATTCTAGGGGCTATCAATTTTATTACTACCATTATTAACATGAAACCCCCCGCCATTTCCCAATACCAAACACCACTGTTTGTTTGAGCAGTACTAATCACTGCTGTTCTTCTTCTTCTTTCACTACCAGTCCTTGCTGCAGGAATTACAATACTCCTCACAGACCGAAATCTAAATACTACCTTCTTTGACCCTGCGGGAGGAGGGGACCCAATCCTCTACCAACACTTATTCTGATTCTTCGGCCACCCAGAAGTGTATATTCTTATCCTTCCAGGGTTCGGAATGATTTCCCACATTGTCGCTTACTATAGCGGTAAGAAAGAACCTTTCGGCTATATAGGAATGGTCTGAGCCATGATAGCAATTGGCCTTTTAGGATTTATTGTATGAGCCCATCACATGTTTACAGTCGGAATAGACGTGGATACACGTGCCTACTTCACATCCGCCACAATAATTATTGCTATTCCAACGGGAGTAAAAGTTTTTAGCTGACTAGCAACCCTTCACGGAGCCGACATTAAGTGGGAAGCTCCTCTTCTTTGAGCCCTTGGCTTTATTTTCCTCTTTACAGTAGGGGGACTGACAGGGATCATTTTAGCCAATTCTTCTTTAGACATCGTTCTTCATGACACGTACTACGTAGTAGCCCACTTCCACTACGTTCTGTCAATAGGAGCCGTATTCGCCATCCTTGCTGGTATCGTCCACTGATTCCCCCTATTTACCGGCTACACCCTTCACGAAACTTGAACGAAAGTGCACTTTGGGGTTATGTTCGCAGGGGTCAACTTAACGTTCTTCCCTCAACACTTCCTTGGCCTAGCTGGCATGCCTCGACGATACTCAGACTATCCCGACGCCTACACACTATGAAACTCCATCTCCTCTATAGGCTCATTAGTCTCGCTATTAGCAGTCTCCCTGTTTATGTATATTATCTGAGAAGCATTTTCTTCTAAACGAGAAGTCCTCACAGTAGAACATACAGCAACTAACGTAGAATGACTCCACGGCTGCCCTCCTCCATATCACACATTCGAAGAGCCAGCATTTGTTAAAGTTCAGCATAACTAACCGAGAAAGGGAGGAGTCGAACCCCCATATACTGGTTTCAAGCCAGTCGCATAACCGCTCTGCCACTTTCTTTAATAAGACCCTAGTAAAAGAGCTATTACACTGCTTTGTCAAAGCAGCATTGTGGGTTGAAGCCCCGCGAGTCTTATACAATAATGGCACATCCCCAACAACTAGGATTTCAAGACGCAACCTCACCTCTAATAGAAGAGCTTCTCCACTTCCACGACCACGCCCTGATAATCGTCTTCCTGATTAGTGCATTTGTACTTTACATTATTGTGGCTATGGTTACTACCAAAATTTACGATAAGTATATTCTAGACTCCCAAGAAATCGAGATTATCTGAACTGTCCTTCCAGCGGTAATTCTTATTATAATTGCCCTCCCCTCCCTACGTATTCTTTACATTATGGATGAAGTTAACGACCCCCACCTGACCGTAAAAGCTATAGGTCATCAATGATACTGAAGCTATGAATACACCGACTACGAAGAACTTGGGTTCGACTCTTATATAATTCCGACACAAGACCTGATGCCTGGACAATTCCGACTCTTAGAAACAGACCACCGAATAGTCGTCCCAGTTGAATCCCCTATTCGAGTCTTAGTTTCCGCGGAAGATGTTCTTCACTCCTGAGCCGTTCCTACACTAGGAGTTAAAATAGACGCAGTACCCGGTCGTTTAAACCAAACAGCCTTTATTACTTCACGACCAGGAGTCTTCTATGGGCAATGCTCTGAAATTTGCGGAGCAAATCATAGCTTTATGCCTATCGTAGTAGAAGCTGTGCTTCTAGAATCTTTCGAAAACTGACTTTCTGCCTCCCTCCAAGACCTATCACTAAGAAGCTAAAAAGGGACTAGCGCTAGCCTTTTAAGCTAGAGACTGGTGACCCCCAATCACCCTTAGTGAAATGCCCCAACTTAATCCAAGCCCATGATTCGCCATCTTAATATTTACCTGACTGGTATTTCTATTTTATCTTCCTATAAAAGTCATAGGACACACTTATCCAAGTGAACAAACCGCCCAAATCCCGCAATTTGATCAACCAGACACCTGACTCTGACCATGACTCTAAGCCTCTTCGACCAATTCATAAGCCCCTGGCACATAGGTGTCCCCCTTCTAGCCATCTCTCTTGTTCTTCCATGAATTCTTTTCCCCACACCCACCTTCCGCTGACTTAATAACCGAATATTAACCTTCCAAGGCTGATTTATTGCCCGATTTACTCAGCAAACTTTCTTACCCTTAAATGTTGGGGGACATAAGTGAGCCCTTCTTCTAGCCTCCCTTATGGTATTTCTTATTACCCTAAACATGCTAGGACTTCTACCCTATACCTTTACCCCGACTACCCAGTTGTCCCTTAACCTAGGCCTTGCCGTTCCGCTATGATTGGCCACCGTAATTATTGGACTACGTAACCAACCAACGGCAGCTCTAGGACACCTTCTGCCAGAAGGGACCCCCACGCCTTTAATCCCCGTCCTTATCGTCATCGAAACAATTAGCCTTTTTATCCGACCCGTTGCTCTTGGAGTTCGACTGACAGCTAATTTAACAGCCGGCCACCTCCTAATTCAATTGGTCTCAATAGCAGTCTTTGTTCTTCTTCCTATGATGCCAACAGTGGCTGTCCTAACAGCAGTACTGCTACTCATGCTTACACTCTTAGAAGTGGCTGTAGCGATAATCCAAGCCTATGTATTTGTTTTACTCTTAAGCCTGTATCTACAAGAAAACGTTTAATGGCCCATCAAGCACACGCATACCATATAGTAGACCCCAGCCCTTGACCTTTGACAGGCGCAGTCGCCGCGCTGTTAATAACCTCAGGTCTTGCAGTTTGATTCCACTTCCATACCACAACTCTCATAACCCTAGGGATTATTCTTCTACTTCTCACCATGATTCAATGGTGACGAGACATCGTACGAGAAGGCACATATCAAGGGCACCACACACCTCCCGTCCAAAAAGGCCTTCGTTATGGAATGATCCTCTTTATTACCTCAGAAGTATTTTTCTTCTTAGGATTTTTCTGAGCTTTCTATCACTCAAGCCTTGCACCTACCCCTGAGCTAGGAGGCTGCTGACCCCCTACAGGTATTACCACCTTAGACCCATTTGAAGTGCCTCTCCTCAACACCGCCGTACTGCTCGCCTCAGGAGTAACAGTCACTTGAGCCCACCACAGCATTATAGAAGGACTACGAAATCAAGCAATTCAATCCCTATTCCTTACTATCCTCCTTGGATTCTACTTCACCTTCTTGCAGGGAATAGAATACTACGAAGCCCCATTTACCATCGCTGACGGAGTTTATGGCTCCACATTCTTTGTAGCCACCGGATTCCATGGCCTACACGTTATTATTGGGTCGACCTTCCTAGCCGTCTGCCTCCTACGCCAAATCCAATACCATTTTACATCTGAACATCACTTCGGATTTGAAGCAGCTGCATGATACTGACACTTCGTAGATGTCGTATGACTGTTCCTGTATATCTCCATTTACTGATGAGGATCATAATCTTTCTAGTATTAACGTTAGTATAAGTGACTTCCAATCACCCGGTCTTGGTTAAAGCCCAAGGAAAGATAATGAACTTAGTAATAACAATTATTTCTATTACCCTTTTACTTTCTATTGTCCTAGCTACTGTGTCGTTCTGACTACCTCAGATAACCCCCGATCACGAAAAACTGTCCCCGTATGAATGCGGTTTTGATCCTCTAGGATCAGCTCGTCTGCCATTCTCGATCCGATTCTTTTTAGTCGCCATCCTCTTCCTCCTCTTTGACTTAGAAATTGCCCTCCTTCTGCCACTTCCGTGAGGAGACCAACTATCATCGCCCCTTTTAACTTTCCTCTGAGCCTCTACCGTTTTGGCCCTCCTAACTCTAGGCCTAGCCTACGAATGACTCCAAGGCGGACTAGAATGGGCCGAATAGGAAGTTAGTTTAAGAAAAACATTTGATTTCGGCTCAAAAGCTTCTGGTTAAAGTCCATAACTCCCTAATGACCCCCGCCCACTTCACTTTCTCGTCAGCATTCATTCTAGGGCTTGCAGGTTTAGCCTTCCACCGAACCCACCTTCTCTCTGCCCTCCTCTGCCTGGAAGGTATAATACTGTCACTGTTTATTGCTATGTCCGTTTGAACATTGCAACTAGACGCCACAGCCTTCTCACCCTCACCTATGCTTCTCTTAGCATTTTCAGCTTGTGAAGCAAGCGCAGGCCTCGCTCTTCTAGTAGCAACAGCCCGCACCCACGGCACTGACCGCCTGCAAAGCCTGAACCTCCTACAATGCTAAAAATCCTTATTCCTACTCTTATACTGATTCCAACAATCTGACTCTCCCCCTCTAAAGGACTATGATCTGCCACCCTAGCACACAGCCTGATCATCGCACTAGCTAGCTTTTCGTGACTAAAAAACCTTTCAGAGACAGGATGATCCTTCCTCAACCCATATCTAGCCACCGACCCCCTCTCTACCCCCCTCTTAGTCCTTACTTGTTGACTTCTTCCCCTCATGATTCTTGCCAGCCAAAATCACCTGGCTTCCGAACCTGCAGGCCGCCAACGGATATACATCACACTCCTGACGACCCTCCAAATCTTCTTAATTATAGCATTCGGTGCCACCGAAATTATTATGTTTTATGTTATATTCGAGGCGACACTTCTCCCAACGTTAGTTCTTATTACCCGTTGAGGTAACCAAACAGAGCGACTAAGTGCAGGATTTTACTTTCTATTTTACACCCTAGCAGCATCCCTCCCTCTTCTTATTGCTTTGCTACTGCTCCAAAATTCTACAGGTACCCTATCCCTATTGACCTTACAATATTCTAACCCCTTACACCTCACCTCATATGCGGACAAAATTTGATGGGTAAGCTGCTTACTAGCATTCCTGGTTAAAATGCCACTCTATGGCGTCCACCTCTGACTACCTAAAGCTCACGTCGAGGCCCCCGTTGCGGGCTCCATAGTACTTGCTGCCGTCCTGTTGAAACTTGGAGGCTATGGTATGATACGAATACTTACCATCCTCGAACCTCTCACTAAAGAACTAAGCTACCCCTTTATTATCCTTGCACTATGAGGCGTGATTATGACAGGTTCAATTTGCTTGCGCCAAACTGACCTCAAATCACTCATCGCTTATTCCTCAGTAAGTCACATGGGTCTGGTAGTAGGAGGCATTTTTATTCAAACAGCCTGAGGCCTCACAGGTGCCCTCATCCTTATGATTGCACATGGCCTAACCTCCTCCGCCCTCTTCTGCCTCGCCAACACTAACTACGAACGCACACATAGCCGAACCATACTTTTAGCTCGAGGCCTCCAAATAGCCCTCCCACTAATGACATCATGATGATTTGTTGCTAGCCTCGCCAACCTAGCCCTCCCGCCCCTTCCTAACCTCATGGGGGAATTGATAATTTTTACATCATTATTTAACTGGTCCTGATGAACCTTCATTCTTACAGGAGCCGGCACCCTAATTACAGCAGCCTATTCTCTTTACATATTTTTAATAACCCAACGGGGCCCGCTCCCAGCACACATTATTGCTTTAGACCCCTCCCACTCACGAGAGCATTTACTAATTGCCCTCCACCTCCTCCCCCTCATTCTCCTCATTCTTAAACCCGAACTAATTTGAGGCTGAGCTGGCTGTAGGTATAGTTTCAACAAAAATATTAGATTGTGATTCTAAAGACAGAGGTTAAAATCCCCTTATCTACCGAGAGAGGCTCGTAGCAACGAAGACTGCTAATCTTCGCCACCTTGGTTAGACCCCTGGGCTCACTCGAACGCTCCTAAAGGATAACAGCTCATCCGTTGGTCTTAGGAACCAAAAACTCTTGGTGCAAATCCAAGTAGCAGCTATGCACTTTACACCCCTTACTATAACATCAAGCTTAATCCTGATTTTTACACTATTAATTTACCCGGTATTAACAACCCTGAGCCCCCACCCCCAAAAGGCCGACTGGGCACTCGTCCAAGTTAAAGGGGCTGTAAAAGCAGCTTTCTTCGTCAGCCTACTCCCCCTTTGCCTCTTCCTCAACGAAGGCGCAGAAACAATTATTACTAACTGAAATTGAATAAACACCACAACCTTCGACATTAACATTAGCTTCAAGTTTGATTACTACTCCATCACCTTTACCCCCATTGCTCTCTATGTGACCTGATCCATTCTTGAATTTGCTTCCTGATACATACACTCAGACCCTTTCATAAACCGATTCTTTAAATACCTACTCATTTTTCTTATCGCTATAATTATCCTAGTTACAGCAAACAACTTATTCCAACTTTTTATCGGCTGAGAAGGGGTAGGAATCATGTCGTTCCTCCTTATCGGCTGATGGTACGGACGAGCAGACGCAAACACCGCCGCTCTTCAAGCAGTATTGTACAACCGAGTGGGTGATGTAGGGCTACTCTTTGCCATAGCATGAATTGCAATAAACCTAAACTCCTGAGAAATACAACAAATCTTCACAGCAGCCAAAGACCTAGACCTGACCCTCCCCCTTCTAGGACTCATCCTTGCTGCTACCGGGAAATCAGCTCAATTTGGCCTACACCCTTGACTTCCCTCTGCCATAGAGGGTCCCACACCGGTCTCTGCCCTACTGCACTCTAGCACTATAGTCGTAGCAGGTATCTTCTTGCTCATCCGAATGAGCCCCCTCCTACAAGAAAACCAAACAGCATTAACAACCTGCCTATGCCTAGGAGCACTAACCACACTATTTACTGCCACTTGTGCCCTCACGCAAAATGATATCAAGAAAATTGTTGCCTTTTCCACATCAAGTCAGCTAGGCTTAATGATGGTCTCCATCGGGCTAAACCAACCCCAACTGGCCTTCCTCCACATTTCCACCCACGCTTTCTTCAAAGCATTATTATTCCTTTGCTCCGGCTCAATTATCCACAGCCTGAATGACGAACAAGATATCCGAAAAATGGGAGGAATACACCACCTTACCCCTTTCACATCCTCCTGCTTAACCGTGGGCAGCCTTGCCCTGACAGGGACACCCTTCTTAGCTGGCTTCTTTTCAAAAGACGCTATTATTGAAGCACTAAACACATCCCACCTCAACGCCTGAGCCCTGGTCCTAACTCTGCTAGCCACCTCCTTCACAGCCGTTTATAGCCTACGAGTTGTTTTCTTTGTATCGATGGGCCACCCCCGATTTAACTCCCTATCCCCTATTAACGAAAACGACCCCGCAATAGTTAACCCTATAAAACGACTAGTGGCAGGGAGTATTGTTGCCGGCTTCGTTATCCTCTCAAATACCCTCCCCCTAAAGACACCCGTTATATCCATGCCCCCTCTGCTCAAGCTAGCAGCTCTAGCCGTCTCCATTTTAGGACTAATCCTAGCCCTAGAATTGGCATCGCTAACAAGCAAACAATTCAAACCCACCCCTCAACTGACCTACCATCACTTCTCTAACATACTAGGGTTTTTCCCAACAATCATCCACCGCCTCTCACCCAAGTTAAACCTTATTCTAGGGCAATCAATTGCCACCCAAATAATTGACCAGACCTGATTAGAAAAGACGGGCCCTAAAGCCGTAACCTCCTTAAATACCCCCCTGGCTTCGACAGTAAGCAATGTTCAACGAGGAATAATTAAAACCTACCTCATTACATTTCTCCTAACCTTAACCCTTGCCACCCTCGCACTCTTGATTTAGACAGCCCGAAGAGTCCCTCGACTTAGACCTCGAGTTAACTCAAGTACCACAAATAAAGTTAGGAGTAGTACTCATGCACTAACAATCAACAACCCACCCCCTAGTGAGTATATCAGTGCAACTCCCCCGATATCTCCTCGAAGTACAGAAAACTCACTATACTCGTCTTCAGAAACTCAGGAAAACTCATACCACCCCCCGTACAAAAAACAAACAGCCAAGACTACTGCTAACGCGTACATTAATATGTACACAATTACGGCTTCATCTCCCCAAGTTTCAGGGTAAGGCTCAGCAGCAAGAGCTGCTGAATAAGCAAACACAACTAGCATTCCTCCTAGATAAATTAAAAACAAAATCAAAGACAGGAAAGAACCCCCGTACCCTGCCAGAACCCCACACCCACACCCTGCTACTGCTACTAATCCTAAAGCAGCAAAATAAGGAGAAGGATTTGAAGCTACCCCCACAAGACCAAACACTAAACCCAACGAAAATAAAGATATAACATAAGTCATAATTCTTGCCAGGACTTTAACCAGGATTAATGGCTTGAAAAACCACCGTTATTATTTAACTACAAGAACCTTAATGGCAAGCTTACGCAAAACCCACCCTCTTCTAAAAATCGCTAATGATGCACTAGTTGATCTCCCAGCCCCCTCCAACATTTCAGCATGATGAAATTTTGGCTCTCTCCTTGGCCTCTGCCTAGTCTCCCAAATCGTCACAGGATTATTCCTGGCTATGCACTACACCTCAGATATTGCAACAGCTTTCTCATCCGTTGCCCACATCTGCCGAGACGTAAACTATGGGTGACTAATCCGAAACCTCCACGCTAACGGAGCATCCTTCTTTTTTATCTGTATTTATTTCCACATTGGCCGAGGCCTGTACTACGGCTCTTACCTTAACAAAGAAGCATGGAATATTGGTGTCGTCCTCCTTCTATTAGTTATAATAACCGCTTTCGTTGGCTATGTCCTTCCTTGAGGACAAATATCATTTTGAGGGGCCACCGTTATTACCAACCTCCTATCCGCAGTCCCTTACGTCGGAAACACCCTAGTTCAATGAATTTGAGGTGGGTTCTCAGTAGACAACGCGACTCTCACCCGCTTTTTTGCATTCCACTTCCTTCTTCCCTTTATTATCGCAGCTATAAGCCTTATTCATCTGCTGTTTCTGCACGAACAAGGTGCAAACAACCCTCTTGGTCTAAATTCAGACGCAGACAAAATCCCCTTCCATCCTTACTTCTCTTACAAGGACCTCTTAGGATTCGCAATTCTTCTTATTGCACTCACCTCTCTAGCACTCTTTTCTCCCAACCTGCTTGGAGACCCAGACAACTTCACCCCAGCCAACCCCCTCGTGACTCCGCCGCATATCAAACCCGAATGGTATTTCCTATTTGCATACGCGATCCTACGATCGATTCCAAACAAACTGGGAGGCGTACTAGCCCTTCTAGCATCCATTCTCGTCTTACTGCTGGTCCCCCTTATTCATACTTCAAAACAACGAAGTCTGACATTTCGACCCATAACCCAATTCTTGTTTTGAACTTTAATCGCAAATGTTGCTATTCTCACCTGAATTGGGGGAATGCCTGTCGAAGACCCTTACATCATTATTGGACAAATCGCCTCCTTCCTCTACTTCTTTTTGTTCTTAGTCCTTATCCCACTTGCCGGTTGACTAGAAAACAAAGTCCTTGAATGATCGTGCATTAGTAGCTCAGTCCCAGAGCGCCGGTCTTGTAAGCCGGATGTCGGGGGTTCGAATCCCCCCTACTGCTCAAAGAAAGGGGATTTGAACCCCCACCACTAACTCCCAAAGCTAGTATTCTTAATTAAACTATTCCTTGACGTGATATATATACATATATATACATATATATACATATATATACATATATATACATATATATACATATATATACATATATATACATATATATACATATATATACATATATATACATATATATACATATATATACATATATTCCATGTATTAGTACATATATGTATTAGTACATATATGTATTAGTACATATATGTATTAGTACATATATGTATTAGTACATATATGTATTAGTACATATATGTATTAGTACATATATGTATTAGTACATATATGTATTAGTACATATATGTATTAGTACATATATGTATTAGTACATATATGTATTAGTACATATATGTATTAGTACATATATGTATTAGTACATATATGTATTAGTACATATATGTATTAGTACATATATGTATTAGTACATATATGTATTAGTACATATATGTATTAGTACATATATGTATGTAATAGGACACATATTTGCTTAAACGTGCCATTGAAGAATAGCATTTGGATAAGTCGGGTTAAAATGGTTGCTTGAGGTGTAGGACAACAATCGGGGGGATCGCTAGGGTTTGTGTGATAACATCTGGCTCCTATTTCAGGCACATAATTGTTCTATCCACATGACTTGTTCGAAGTTGCATAAGTTAATGTCGGAAACCATCACCGGAAGCACCCAGCATGCCTAGCGTTCTCTCCACAGGGGTCAGTGGTTATTTTTTTCTTCTTCTTTATTTTGCTTACTCCTCAATTATCGAGGCGTAGTAATAGATGATACAATTATTTGACATAAGACCAACTCGTTGTAGTGCTGAATAAATTTTAATTGACAGTTCCCAGAAAGCTTTGACTGAAGAAATACATTAAGCTATACAAGGACATATACAGTGTGACTTTCTTTACATTTAACCTGCACGCATGTGCCCGGGGGAGTGTTTAAATAACTAAGACTTTTAGTTTTTACATTTATTCCTTAAATTTTAACACTTATGGTCCTCTATGTACCCCCCCCCCCCCCCCCCAGAAAACTCGGGACGTGCCCAACATCTTCGCTAAAAGCCTAAAACCAAAGACCCCTAAGAATTTTTACTTTGTCAAAAAGACTTTAGCTTTGTATTACTACAGTAGTTATGTTCGGAAACGAACATTAATATTTATTATGGCACACTGATTAGAGCCCGCAATTATTTTACATGGCCTTGTCTCGGTCCCCCGATCAGGTTACAATACAATACGTTAATATGGTATTCTATCAGATTTATACCATTACCCTGTCGCACTACCTTGACCCTATTACCCCGAAACCTCACTCCACGATCACAATCCAGACCTTCTACACTCTCCCCTACCTGATCTTGCCTCCCGACTTCTCCCTAGACTTTTACTGCAATTTACTGCA